CCTATTTTGAGTTATGGACACACAAGGCCAAAACATGTGTGCCGGGCGTGCGACCCATCAACCTACTAGCAATGGGGGAGAAAACATAGCATGTCGCAACAAAAGCTTGATTCGAGGCATCAGCAAAAGACTGCCGTCTGTTCCAAAAACAAAAGCCCCTTAGCGCTCCGGGACGGGAGTGGGGGGCGGCCCTACGCGCAGGCAACAGCAGCACCGGCTCCACGAAGTCAGAATCGAAGATTTATGTTGGCTTTCCCAATTCATTCGTAAATAAGAATGAAAGGGCTAGAAGCGCTCGCTTCTAGCTGCTTCGCCTGCTTCTTCTTATAGCGGCTATGTTGGCGTGGCGAAAATGAACGAAAAGTGATATGAACGTGCTATTTTCAAATCGATTGATAGATAGCCTGATCTGTTCTGATAGATCGAAAGAGTAGGAATGGATAGAGAGGGAATCTATCAATAATAAGGTTTGGAACCCTATTTCTATCTATTGATGAGACAACTATCTATTCTTGATCCATCAGAAAGAAATCGATATGTATCTGATGGAGTCTACATCGTACGTAGAGCGCCCAAGCACTTTTTGGGCCAGCTCAGTTCTCTTATCTATCGGTCCAATGCACTGGGCTCATCTCATGGAGGGAAAAGAAAAAATGTAGTTGTGTTGTTGTTGTTCGACGCCTCGACGCATTCCCTTCTATCCCCGGCATCGTCCCACACAGAAAGAAAGAGCGCAGAGCCCCGGCCCGACCAGTAGGTCCGCTAACGTAAAGCGAGGAGTTGAGCCTGAACTGGCGAACCGAAGTCACTTTCGGAACCATACTTCCTACAGCTAACACGTGTCCAGTCCAGCGAGAACGCGCAGCGCAAACGAACGTGAGCTGCTATACCGAATCCCCCGCTGGCCATCGGGGACCGAGTGGTAAGGCCATGATCTGCAGGGGAACGGATCACTCATTCTTCCATTGGGGACAGGTGCACGAACGACAACTCTAAACGTCACACATCCGCCGCCTACCTACCGTTTAGGTGGCACCAGCGAGATCCAGCTAAGGAAAAACGTGTCGCGGCTGCTCTACTCCGCCGCGGTCTCATGAACTTCACTTCGTTGCCTTACCGCGCGCGAAGCGAATGGGCGCTGTGCTGTGGGTCAGTTTCGGGGCGGGGGGCGAAGAGAGATCAGAAGAATGATTCATTTGGATCGACGAGCTTTTTCAGCCCCAAAACTAAGAATCAATGGAATGTCTGTCTATCCATGAACATTTATTCTATTATATCTATAGGGGATCTCTCTATACATATCAAAGTTTTTTCTGGCATGATCGCCTAGCCGTAGCTGCATATCAGCTGCGCTCAATATGCGGGATTTCTGTTGGATCAGATCTTTCGCTTTGACGGAAGCTTTTGGACCTGGCGAAAATTAGCCTTCGCGCAAACAAGCGCGAGAGAAGCAAGCAAAGTAGAAGCTTTGCCAGAAGCAAGACGAGTAAGCGGAGCTGTCGTATAAGCGGTAGCTTCCCCCGACCGACTAAAATACAACAGTCGCGACCCACTTTGATTCAAAAGAAAGGCGAAGAGTTTGGCAACAAGCAAACGGCTTTCTATCATACTAGCAAGGGTTCCAAACCTTAACTACTTAAGTACCAAAGGCTGCTTTCGGTTGGTTTCATAAGGGGGCTGTTCACTACAAGCTATCAGCGCTGTCTTAGATTGAACGGCAATAAGATAAGTCGACGTTCAATCTCTAAGGCGGGTTTCCGCGGAAAACGGAATAGTGTTCGTGTCCAAAGGTGAACAACGCCCTAGCTTCTAGAGTTCGCTGCTTTTCCCAGGCCGGAGAAGGGCTTATACTGCTCGCCTTTTTTTGATATATTCATTCAGTACCAATACAAAAAAGAACTACACCAAAGTAAGTGGAAGGGCCACTATAGAAGCTAGAAGTAGCCTATAGTATAGTAGTCGGCCTAACCAAAGCGCCACGACAACAACAACAGAAAATTACCCTTATGAATGGAATCTTAAGTAGGGGGTTAGCCCGCCCGCCTACCAATAAAAGAGGCTGAGAGTAAGCGTAAGCTCACCCGTAAGCTCGAAGAGCTTCCCTTCATTCGCTTCGCGGGAGCCGCACAGCACATAGCTGGAAGTCAGAGGGCCCATACTACCTGCCTAACCTTTCGCTCCGGGGGACCGTAGATCGGAAAGCGCCTTCAAAACCACCCCATTCATCCAAAAGAGAAGGGAAGGGGCCTCTGTATTTGCATAACCCCTGCGGATTTGACCCTATCTACACCCGGAGCCAATCCCCTATCGGTCCTGCCACCACGCCGCAGAACGAGAGCTCGTGTGAAACCTTTGATTTCTGGCGAAAGAGCGGCGGAACGTAACAAAATATTACGGTCGCGTAACAGAAGGGCCGGAAGGTATGGTAAACTCGGCCAAAATATGACACCCGAAGCACCCGGCCGCCCCTTCTTCTTCAGTAAAGCCGACTTTTTTTCGCCAGTGCTGACGCAGTGCGCACGTGGATAAGGAAAGCAAAATCCCAGTGGGGGGGGCCGGTGCCTTTCTTTTACGGCCTAAACTCCTATTTGTCAGCCGTGGGGAACTACTGCTCGGTCGGGGGGAAGGGAAAGGCTTGGGCCTACCTATCCCGATAGGACCTCATAAAGGAACGGGAGCTGTTGAGAGGTTCCATATTGCCGAGCCGAAGGGCAGCACTTTTGTACGTGATCGTAATATGTCACGTCGTCTCGTCCCCGCTGCATTGAAGAGTACCTATGCACTATGTTCCGGTTCACTGATAAGGAAGATAGAGTTGGGGTGGGGGTCTACGATGTGATACTCAAGTATGACCCGGGGAGATAGATGCTAACTATGGGTAGGAAGCGGGAACCATTATGTAAATAACTTCGGGGGGTTACAGATCTCTTATACTACCATCGATCGACAGAGCGGAACGACCAGAAAAAGAAGTGAAGTTAGAAAGCCGTATGATAGGTGGTAACTATCTTGTACGGTTCGGGGGGTAATCGGCGTACTCCGATCAGTGGGGGGGAATCTTTGGCTCTATCGAACATACAGGGAATTGGAGGTAGCATTCCACCGATGTTAAGTCATGGACTGGTTTCTTCAGCCCTTTTTCTATGTGTTGGTGTTCTATATGACCGACATAAGACTCGACTTGTTAGATATTACGGAGGTTTAGTGAGCACCATGCCGAATCTCCCTACCATTTTCTTCTCTTTTACTTTGGCCAATATGAGTTCACCTGGCACTAGCAGCTTTATCGGGGAATTTCCCATCTTAGTAGGAGCTTTCCAAAGAAATAGCTTAGTAGCCACATTAGCAGCGCTTGGGATGATTTTAGGCGCGGCGTATTCCCTTTGGCTATATAATCGTGTGGTTTCTGGAAATTTAAAACCCGATTTCCTCCATAAATTCTCCGATTCAAATGGCAGAGAAGTTTCCATATTTATACCTTTTCTTTTTGGAGGGGCGACCGTCCGTTGAACTACCAAAGAAAAAAGGGTAAACCAATGTGATCATGACATTGTAGGTGCTTGCGATCGGACGGATGCGACTTCCCTCAGTTGGTTTGGGTGGCATAGCCCGTTGCAGAAGTCCCCCCTTTTTTTGATCCATTTCTTTAGTCTTTAGGAAGCCAAAGCTAAAGCTTGACTTTACTAAAAAAATAAGGCTCGCGCAGGGGCGCTCACTTTTTTTGGCTAAGCCGTCTCTCTTTCTGGGTGGGACCGAGAGAAAGAAAGTACGGGGGGCAACCATGCATGGTACTTCTCGACCGTGTCTCCGAGGGACAGTTGAACGAGCGACTCATGAATGCTGCCGGGTTGGACGAGCCAATAACTCGAACGCGTTCGGTCTGTTTTTTGAGCAAGAATCACAGCGTTATCTTACCTTCACCATGATACGGACTCCAAGTTCTTATGGCGGAGCACGAGGGGATTTAGATCATCAATATGATGATGGGAATGGAAACCAGAAGCACGACCGGGGTCTTCGTGATCCAAGATAATAAAACCATCAATAACAGTAACGTAAGCATGAGACTTTTTGGTAGTACCGGTGAACCAGATGGCCGCGGCGATGGAATCTGGGACGGAGGACTCGTAGTATCTCTCTAGATCTGGCAAAAGCGAAAGACCCCCTAACGTAATTCGAATGGAGGCTGACTGCTGAGCCCACTCTGGCCTCGCAGGGCGGCCCCCTGTGGTTGCGAGCTGGAGCTGCCATAGCTTATGGCTAGAGCAATGGGAGGGGCCCCAGCAGAGAGAACAGTAAGGATAACGAGCGCTCCGCCCGTCAAGCGGGCGGCAGGAGCTGCGGGCAAGTGCTTGGTAGGCCAACAGCCCAGTGAACCGGGCGGGGCACTCGACGAAAGGGGGGCACACTGAGCAAGTACGAGAAATTGGCCCCGCTCCGCTTTATTAAAAGCAAGGACCACTACGGGAGGTCAAACCAAGGACCTATGGAAGCCGGGGCTCGTCCCCGGTCAATATTGGATCAAACAATAGGGGGCCGTAGCACTGACCTCTTTTTTGATTGATTCAATACAATAGGGGAAAAGATCGTACAGTTCCCTACCGAGACAAGAGAAACTCTCAACGGATCCTCCGCGCGCTGGGCATACCTCTTCCGTGCGTCTTTCTCGTGGCGGGAACAGAACAACAGGGAAAGAAAAGACCCGGCCGACCTGCCCAGGGCTCGAGGGCGAGCTTTATTTAAGAGAGAATGGGGAGTGAATCGAAAGGCTTCCGTTTCCGTTCTTGGTTTGGGGGCTTTCGGGATCCTCTCGATCTTATTCATAGTTGGGAAGGGGGAAGGAGTCTAAATCAATGGACATTAATGAACCATCATTGATGGACGTTGCACATGACACGATCAATTCGACTCAAGGTCCGGCGCTAATAGAGGTTGCTTACTCTCCTAGTAGCGAAGGAAAAGGGCTTTTTTCGTAGTAATAGTGGGCGGTTCTCATGAGATCTATGCCGGCCGTCGGAATCAAATGAAGGTCGAAGGACCATTCGATTCATTAAGGGGCATAGATCTAGGCCTATTTGTTTGGTCAATCACCAAAGGCCTCAACCAAAATGCGAAAAGGGGAGAGGCCTATTGATTCGAAGTCACTACGAAAGGGTCGGTCAATAGCATAGCTTTTTCTTTCCCGGGTCTCCTTTCGAAGGAAAGGCCTTCGCATTCCTAATCCGGTAGGGCCGGACGGCTTTGTTTGCCCCAGTTTGGCGAATCGCATCCCCGCGCAACGACATTGTTTGTGCGCCCCTTCCCCTTACCGTTCTCGCTCAGTGTTTTCAACGGCTGGGGAGGCTGTCGTAGAAGCGAAGCCTATCGCCACGCCGACTATCAAATACGAGATTGGGCCCCTTCTCAAAGATTTGATGGAATGGCCCAGCCCACCCAAGAGCGCTTATGTCATATGGGAACTCATGGCTGGAAACAATCCTTATGGTTTTGATATCCGGTAGGAATAATAAGAATCAAAGTCCAGGTTGGTTGGTGAGCCTAGTGATAGGAGACTATCTAGCTTGGTTCGGAGAGCACTTGTTGGGTTAAAGATTTTTTTTGTTTCTAAATGTTACGGCCTAAATGCTGAACTATTGACCCTACTTGTTCGGATGGGTGTTCACCCCAAAGTGTTCCCGGACCGCATGCATACATCCGTAAGTAACTTAGTGCAAGATGGCAAATTTCATTGAGAGGAATCAGCAAAGAAAAGAAAAACGGGTCAACATCTTTCAGTAAAGAGAGTTGTAGATTCGTAAGATCATGATAGAGTCCCCTTTACCTTGTATTCTATTAGTAAAGCGCTAGCGCGCTACAACTAGCATAGCAGCCTGCGGAAAAGGCGGCGACAGCCCCTCCCCTACTCCTAAGTTGGAGCAAGAAGCAACGGATTAAGCAACTTGCGCGAAAGGTTGCTTTACTAATTAGATAATATAAAGCGCGTTAGCCTATAACGAGTAAGGGGCCTTTTCTTGCAGGATGCCGGGTGCGCAGGAACAGGAAGGCCCAACCTATACAAGGGGTTTCCGCCTTCATTTGGTCGTGCTGCTATGATGTAACGTGCAGTCGTCCCGAGGCAGCAGGATGTATGGTGTAGGGCCCCCTATTTTCTCTCCCTTCAATTTTGAGATTTCGAGTCGGGAATAGAGCAGTGGCTTATTCGGCGCTATATCACAATTCATTCTCGGGCATAGCTGTTCACGAAAGGTGGCATGGGACATCTGTCGGCGGCGGGAGTCTTACATCCGAGCGAGAGGTCAGACCAATGTCACGGCAAGTTTCCTGGTGAAAGGCAAGCCCGTGACAATTCTCCCCCACTCGTGAATGTCGATGCCCTCATCGACTATGCCCCCTTTTATTTAAACAAGTGGAAGAAAGGCAAAGACGTAACAATTCTCCCCCACTCGCGAATGTCGATGCCCTCATCGACTATGCTTCCTTATAACAAGCAGAAGTGCAAGCAATTGTTGTCCCATCCAACAAAATGGAATCACCCCCGTGATGACCTTAATAGAGCTACCACCCAATGTAGACACTCCTAACGCCCAACCTATGGACTCGGTCTGGAACTCCTCCCACTTGCTTAACCTGCACTTCGAGTAAGCTAAGCATACCCAATTAACTTCCTTAAGTCTTGACTCCCTTTGAGCCCAGACGAGGTCTTCCCCAGTTGAAAATCGATGCTTCAACTCCCTCATGAGCACTCTTCGCAAAGATGAAGTGCGTCCCTTGGACGTGGCTTCTTGTGCCAACTACACCCTTGTAGCACCTCCTTTCCCCTACAGTAGATCCCCTGATCCTATACTCACTGTCGAGTCCAAACCACCGTTCCTTGCCTTGATGCTAAGCTCGGCATCCCCACTATCACCTTTCCCTCAGTGACTTCTGCCTTACTACTTCTCCATGAGGCCTGAACATCCCAAAGACAAGCAAGCCATAATTGGTTATACCACATAAAGTCCCCCACATGTCTCTCTTGACAATGCGCTCCCCTACTCCATGTACAAGATACCCACGAGTATCACTTTAAGTTCAAGTGCGCAAGTGTTTTTGACCCAAATTGCCCACCCCTGTGGCTAGATTTCCACCATACGGTCCCTGATCCAACAGTCATCTCCAATGTAAACCCAAGGTCACCCAACAAGCCTGACGATTTCATGAACATGGCTGTCCCGTGTTAAAGAACACAACTCCCCCGAGTCCCTTCTTAATCAAGCCCCCGCTTGTACGGCTTTCGTCGCTTCCTTGTGCAACCATAGCACTCGCCCAACGAAAGGGTTCCACGAGATCCCACATATCACTGTCTTCGTGATCCCGAAGCTTGCCCTTGGTTAATATTAACCCTAACTTAAGCGTCCGATAGTGTGATGATTTGTCCCCGAGTAAAATGATGTCACCCGTAGCCTGATATGTAATCCTTTACACTTGACCCCCCCTGAGGGCCTTGAAGTGTTTTTAGGCTAAGGATGCACCTCCCCTGAGGTGTGACTCCTTGGTCAATCGCCTCCTATGAGCGTCATCCCGCCTTCTAATTCAACTGATGTAAATGTGCCTCATTTCCTCGAAGGCTTTCCTATTCAGCTTACTGATTAATCTCCTGATGTACCTCTCCCCGAGAGGTCTTTTCTTTAACCCATATCTGAAGTGTCTGGCAACAGCCCTCACCAAGTGTACAACAGTTCACCGCAAGCACATTCGGTCTCTTGACTGACTTGGCTCCCAGTCGTTGAACACCAGCTATCGAGCTGAACAAACCCCCTGTTTGTTGTAGTGCAATATCGTCACACTTACCAGACTAGCATTTTGCCCAATTACCGATACCATGCTCCAGTAGTTCCTCCACGTTGCTTACAATACCTGTCGATGGTTCAACACCATATCGTCTATGCAGATGAAAGAACCCACACATCAGGCCTGACAAGTTTATGCGCATACTTCGCCCAAGCTAATGAACAACTCCCCTGAGTTCCGTTTTTGCCAAACACCCTTGCTTGACCGGCCTTTGTCGCTTCCCTGTGCTACTGAGCACTCGCCCAACGAAAGGGTTCTCCCGGATGCTAGTATACGTCGCTTACCCCCATCATCTTGATGCTCATGCTCACATCATATCATCTCATAAACTTCACCATTTGGCATAACCATAATCCCTCCTTATGTGCGTAACCATCTTACCGGAATCGCGGGCTTTCCCATTTGCCCAAAATCCCCTTGTCCCCACAAGGTTCCCGAACTTTGCCCGAGTGCGCCACCACTCAAGCTAGTTGTGAAGGTACTGTAGCATCGTATCTCTAACCAACCCATTACGGCTCCACGGATCGTCAACAACGATACCTCGAAGTCGCTCTCGCTCCCATGGCATTATGGAGTGAACTTCAAAAGCACCCTCTTCCCAAAATTATACCAATCATAGCGCCCATGCGCTTCACTGGACATGATACACGCCTTGACCTCAAAACCCCCAACATGGCTGTTGTTTCCCTTAAACAGCATGGTGTCTCCCGCTACCATTCGGTACACCCACCGACATGTTTTCCAGTGCCCCAGTTGTCTTTCTCCACAAACGCACGCCCCTTGATCCCCACAAGTGACTGTGCCTATTCCACACAAACTGGCGGATATCCCCAACCAGAGCCAACCAAAGCTGTTGAACTTCTACCAAAATGTAGAACAAGTCTGCCACAACAAGCCCACATGATGGCTGTCAACAACACCTTGTCCCTGATCGTGGCCCACTGCCGAGTGCCAACAAAGATGTAACCACCAGCTTTGTTACCCACTCGCTGAATCCAATCACATGTGCCCAGTTAAAACGTGCACATCTGCACAAACTGTCCCTGAGCAACTGTACTGATTCCCAATCCAGTAGTACCTGGGTTCTGCGGAAGTAAAGAGGATATCACCTCTAAGAAGGATTCCGCTCGGACAACCATTCCCTCCTGGAATGATGCCTACTCGCCGAGTAACTCCTTTTCCCCCCATAAGGAGCAATTCGGCTCTGATACCACTTGTCACGGCCCCAGAGAAATGCAGCGGAATTTGGACCGTCCGGCGCCATGACTCCACCAAGTCAAGGCCAGCCTTACACCATTCGAGTCTTTTTACACAGTGACCCTTCCTGAATACCATTAGTCCATATCGAGGTTTGCCAACAAAGAACTACTCTCAAAGAGTCCTGCACGCTAGCGGCTAAGCGTCGCTTCATGGTGTCGAGGCACCGAGCCAAGACACTCGCCCAACGAATAGGCTCTCGTTGTCATCAAGGCTACTAGCCACATAACTGATCCCCTATATATGCTAGGCACAGCTGTACACCCAACAATGTGCTAGCCATACTACAAGAGCCAACCATGTGATCCAGCTCCCAAACCAAGCTGGCATCCCAACATGCGTCTCGTATGTCCCGTTATATAATCTCGGATAGTGTAGCACGATGTCGCCCCTCATCGTGCATCTGGCAACACAGATCTCGCAAGCATAGCTGAACCCAAGCTCATGCTCACGATAGCACAACGTGGCCTACGGTGGCACCACGATGTCCCCCGAGTCATAGACAAGCTCCGCATATCGACAGCCCGTACAGTATAGCGGATGCACGTCTAAGCCTCTATGGCACGAATGATGCGCAATGCCGGGCCCCGCGCCCATACCGACACTGTCCATGGTGCATCCTGCACTATGGAGACCCCGAGCTCCCTTCGGTACTCAGAGTCCGCCCCCAGGTTGCCCCAGGGTGGCTCACTTAGTGCATGGCCCATGCCTGCACCGGGGGTGGTGGAGAGCCAACACCAGTTCTCCCCCCTATAAAGAGCCTTATAAGGATTTTCAAGTCTGGCAGGAGGAAACATACTATATGCTTGAGCCATCACACCCCCCTCAACTTTTATATATTTATGAAAGTGCCCAGCAACGGGTTCAAGTCATTTCATCTTACCTCGTGCTATTTTAAGGCTTCGCGGGCTAGTTGTCACGGCAAGTTTCCTGGTGAAAGGCAAAGACGTAACACCAATCCCATTCATCCTGGTCCGATCCGAACGGATCTTGTTGAATGAATTGATCCATTGTTGTATGCCTTACTTCTTAGTGCATTTTTTCCTACTTGGACCCGCCTTTGAGTACTCCTGAGAGATATAGTGGAAACATTTTGTTATGGTGGAGAGTGGGGAGTGAAAACACCAATGCAGCAGAGAACGACCGCATGAATCGGAATCCACTTATATTATATTAAGACAGACGACCGAGAAAGAAAGGCTCCACGTTCTCCAAGTGATTGATCTTAGCGTGCTAGCCGCTGCTTCATTTCGTATAGTGATAACGCTTTCTCTTCTCTTTCTTAGCGCTCCGCCCCCCCCCTTGTATAGTAAGGGGTACTCTGCTTGCGCGGCTTTCTCTTATCTTATAGGGGTCTATTTTCTCTGACTTGACTCAGCTTGACCTACTTGACTCAGCGGTTAGAGTATCGCTTTCATACGGCGAGAGTCATTGGTTCAAATCCAATAGTAGGTAAAACCGGCCGAAACCCCTGCTTTTGCCAGCATGACAGCAAGCACGGACTGGCAGCAAGGAGTCAACTGAATGACCAAAGCATCGGTTGCTTCCACTTCTTCGACCGCCTTGATACCTTAATATCAAGGAACCCCACCCTCTCTTTTTCTCTTCATGTATGTGGGCTGCCTGCCCCGTCCCGAATAGACGAACAGGAACAAGCTGAAGAGAAGGAAGGCGCGAGAGAGAGAGTTGAGTATCAACTCACCTCCCTTCTTCCACAATTAGGTGAAGACCCGGGGGGCCGGAAACCCCAACGGGAATCCTTTCACCGCGCCACACGATTCTTTCGCGAAGCGCTCTCTCAGACGTTTCCACTCCTGCCCCCGCAAGCAAAGAGGTTTCAAGATACCAGGCGACCAAGTGAAAGTGAACAGCCCCGAGCAAATCTTCTAGAGAGCGTACCCTTTGTTTCTACTCTTTCTCTCTTCTAAGAAAAACTAATAATATAAAAAGAAAAAGAAGAAGATTTTTTTTATGGACCCCTTGGACCTCCGACCAATGAGGTGATGACACATGCATGCGTGCATATGAACTTCTAAAAAGTGGGTTCCAAACCTGGGTGACACTATGTAACTCAATCCATTATAGGGCTCTTGATCACCAGAGAGAATTGCCTCTACGTGCCCAAGGTTGGAGACTTAAGGAAGGAGATCTTAAGGGAGTGCCATGCGGCTGGTCACCCACGGAGGACACTGGCCCTTATAGCATAGCACGAGGTGACTACTGGCCAAAGATGGAGGAAGAGGTTTCAGGGTATGTGAGAACTTGTCGTCTTTGTCAGCAGGACAAGGTGGAGCAAGCTAAACCTGCGGGTTGGAGCCCTTGCCTATACCAGAGAGACCGGGCAAGTCTATTCATGGATTGAATTGCAAGCTTGCCTAAGGTGGGGGAGGATGGACCACCTAGTAAAGGTTGTACTATACATGAGTTCTATGCCATCTTCATTCCAGCCCCTACTAACTGTACTGCAGAAGAAGCTGCAAGATTCTTTTTAAAAGATGATGTAAAGTACTAGGGCATACCCCAGACCATCATCAGTGATAGGGACCCTAGGTTCACTGGTAGGTTCTGGACAGAAGTCTTCAAACGGTTATTGGATCTGGGGGTCCAAGCTGAACTTCTCCACAAGCTTTCACTTTAAAGTACGAGCTTCGTCCTTAGCCCGGAACTCGTTCAACGCTAGAGAAGTCAAGTAAGGATGACTATCTTTTAAGGGCTCGCTTGACTGAACTCGTTGGACGAAGGGAGGTTCTGAAAGAAATAGATTCCCGGGTAGGTATAAGGAATAGAAAGGGCGAGATTAGAGGTCAAATGCATAGGGATAAAGAACTTATTAGGCTTAGGCTTACAGCAGGAACTCGAATAAGATCGGACTCTCTCGACGAAAAGGCCTTTCAAGGGAAGGAAGTGAATACTCGAAAGCCAAAGATAGATCTATTTCGTCTCGTCCCTTAGTCCCGTAAGTCCACTTTGCTTTCTTCTGGCCCGACCTTAGTCGAGTGCCGTCAGTCAGTGGGAGATACTTCCTGAACCCTTCGTTCAGTCGATAGTTGTGTTTTAGGGTCTTAAGTACTGTAGCCGCTTCCCCGCTTTCTGTTCGTTCAGTCGCCTCACTAACTCCGTGAAGGGAGCCCCCCTTTTCTCGTTCACTTCGTTTTCTGCTAACGGAATACTGACTAATGGACGAAGGACCTATAGCTAGGATTAGACCACACAGCTTGCTGTGAGACGAGACCGAGACTCTAGGTTCAAACTCGAAACCCTAAGAGAAGAGCCCCCACTATACTAGTTTCTCCCCGACGGTACTAGTTTCTAGAAAACTTTCATATCATCTAATAGACTATACTAGCTACGTTCATCTACTCCACTCGCTGCCGGAGGACAGACAGATTATACTCTAGCTGGAACGAAGGCACGAGCCCCTAATCGAGATTCTATACTCTTTCCTGACGCCACAGCCTATTTCGAGACTGGAAGGGCTGTTATACTAACCAGCATTCCCGCACTAGTTATCGAGCCTGTGGTGTGGGGGCGAGTCAATAGTCAATTAACAACGAGGCTGTAGTTTACTAATAAGGACTATTTCGACTAATCTAGCTACCCCGGAGAGAAGGAAGGCCACAAACAAGAGCATATTTATTAGATATCCCCACAATTAGAGCTATTAGCTTAGCTGGAGTTTTGCTTGGCCGGCTGAGTACGGAACGCTAGCTCTCTCTACTTTAACACTTCGTTCACTGCTGGCCCGGAGTAAGACATGCCACCTTAATGCACTAGCCAGTTAGAAGGATTTGAACTCTTACTGAACCGGCCTTCGAGACGAAAGGAACGAAAGCAGGCAAGATGAGTATGCTACTTTCTGCGAGAATGCATTCTAATGGTTTGTCATGTTCCTACTCCAACTCCTGCGAGAATGGCCCTCCCTACTACAGACTACGCTTGGAAAGTCGGTGATAAGCATAAGCAAGAAGAGAAGAATTTTAAGAAAAAAGAAGTCCCGAGAAGTACTTCACTTAGCCTTTCTCTAGTAGTTCTTCCCCTTCTTCAGTTCAAACTCCGATGAGAAGAAAAAAGAATTTCACGTTCTTCCGGGAGGTTTTTTTTAAATCCTATTGATTGCAGCTTTCTCCAGACCTCCGGGAAAAGCATGAAAAAAAAGTCTCGAATGGTACGATCCTGAAGTAAGGATTTAAGAAACCTCGCCGTGATGACTCAGAAATCTACAAGCCCATGGGTACTCTAAAAACAAGGAGGCCTACAAGCATCTATCAGCCATCCATACAAGAAGAGAGACATTAAAGAAGTGTCGCGCTCCCGGATAATAGTATCCAGGTCTCTCCTCAGCTCAGCAACCTCGGCCTGGAGTGCTCTCTCTCGCTCGGCCGAAGTTGCTGTGACAGTCGCTAGCTCCTCCTGCAACTGAGCCGCTCGTGCCGTCATGTCCTCCAGCTGCTTGGCCTGCAACCAAGCATTCTTATTACATCCAGTTCAAGCAAGAAGAATGTATCAGATGAAAGAGAAGGTTTGGTTCGAAAGTATACCGTCTGTGCAGATCTCTCCGCCTGGGAGGAGAGCTCCTGGACTCTCGCCTCAAGCTCAGCAATCCGTGAAGCAGCCGGACCTCCTCTGATCGCGTAGTTCGACCCTATCCTCATGTGTGGAGGAAGGATCGGTCCTGTGGACACTGACGCATACCACTCAACATAGTCCTCGCGGTCGGTCAAATGCATCTCGAATCAGTCTCCTCCAGCATTGAAGTGCCTAATCTGATCTCTTCAAGTGTCCAGTAAGCTATATCTAGCAGCTCCACCCGTCCGCAATGCATGGAAGGATCGGGGTGGCGGATCAGGAACCGGCTGACCAATCCCAAACTGCCGTAACACTATCTCACCCAGGTACCACTCGACGTGGTCCAGGTATATCAGCTCCACCCACTCGGGCAAGGGATATACGAATATACCGACTGAACGAAGTGAATACCTTTTTCAATTCTTTTCCTAGAACCATCAGATCCGCTGAGATGCCGAAAACACCTACTGAGATGAGAGTAGTTGGCCTAGAAGGCTCCTTGCTTGGTCCAGGATGGATTTTTTGACCCGTAATCGCAACAACCCAATTGCAAGAGCGGAACTCTACCAACTGAGCTATATCCCCCCGGATGCTTCCAAGGTGAGTGGCAGGCGTGACCAGGCGGAGCAGCTGCCTCGACGAATAAAAACCTCATTTTCTTCTTCGGCCTCTCTTTCTCCGCGCAAAGGAGAGTCGTCCGTAAGGGATAAGCGTTTAGGGGAAGCAGTCCCCCCGGCTATTCCGGTAAGCGAGTAGTCCGTTATGGATCCCCCCCCGTACTCCACTTTGTTGTTGACCCTTTCTGGCTGTGTGAGTAAATATATCCCTTAGTCCTCCGAAGGAATTGGACCAGGAAAGACATTCTATCTATCCTCAGCTCTTCGTTTAACAGCCAGATTAGATTAGCTACATGCCTAAGCTAGTCCATTACAGAACCACACGTAGCTACATCCAACTACAGGTCTCTCAAGCCTCATCTATTCTTTCTCTCCTCAGCTCTTCGACAGCATCCATATTGGATTACTGGAACAACCATGCGCCTAGCTCCATCTAATCCATGATGCTGTTTTGTCCTTTATTACCTTTAGGAAGCCTGGGAAGCTATTAAAAGACAGTAGCAACTAGGAACTAGGGAATAGAACAAGCTTAGAAGTCCTTACTAAACTACCAGGCAAGGAAAGGAAGTCAAGCTACATACTACTGGAAAGAGATGGCTAGATATAAGGGATTCTAATTCATCCTAGCTTGATATAACCTTTAGGAAGGAGATTGCTAGTCCTATAGAGGATAGCCCGGAAATCAAGAACTAAGACCGAAAAGCAGATAACCATATAGAGGAGAATAGGTAGCTGCTCTTGAGCCACCAATAGAAGGTTAAAAGAAGGAAATGGAATTCTCACTCATTAGTGCAATCTAATTCTCTAGATAGAAGGAGTTATAAGGCATTCCAGCTTGCTCTATCCCTACAGTCAAGCTAGGATAGATTCCCTACTAGGAACAACAGCAGCTAACTCATCTAGTCTTATCTGTCCTTCTCTTACCTGAGATTGATAGATAGAAAGGCTTCTTAGCCGTTCTAGCTTGGTATAAACCCACAGGAGCAAGGAGAATTCGTAGCTTGGTTGGCTCCTCAGGGGACACCTAAAGGAAAGAGAGGGAGACAGCTAATAGGTGAGAATCCCTACTACCTTCTTAGAAAGAGGAAAGGAGAGATAGCGGACAATCTTAGGATACAAATATTTGGTGCACAGAATAGGACGCTACATCGGAAGCTCTCAATCAAGGGAAGAAAGAAGAGAAGATAGAAGGCAGCACTCAAAGACTAATGCTAGTGCCCAATTCCAATCCTTACTAGATCAGGATGGGCGTAGATCAGAGAAGGAAAAAGGCTAACTACTATCCTGACTATACTAACTCAGTCCTGCCATCTAGAGAGATAGATAGGTCAAGTCCTGACTCTCCTTGCGAGTGCAGGGAAGTTCCTCCTATCTATAGGTAGCAGCGTAACGTCTAATAGTTTCCGGTAGTTGCTCTAGACTCCTCTCTGTCTTCTCTTTCTCCTATCTATGAGACTATCTTCTTTTTTGTATTATTATATTATCTTGTGACATAGTCTTGTCTCTAGGTGAATATCACTATGGGAATGCGTTAGGATCCCTTCTCTGTCTCCCTCTCTTTCCTTCCTTTCTAGTATCAAAATTCCTTTATTCTGTGGCCCTTACTGCACTCTTAGTTGAGTAAGGAGACTCCCAGCTTCTTTGCTTTTGAGTTCTCTCTTTCCTCCTACTGTATGGTTATAGAAAAAAAGGACGGATAATAACTAATTAGCTGGGATCTTTCTTCTTTCCTTTGGTAGCTAGATGTCACTACGGGTCTTTCGGTTGAAAGGACTTTCTCCTGAGTCATGTAGCTCCTTGCCTTTAGCTTTAGAGCAATAAATACTGAATTAGAAGGAATGAGCTCGATGGTTGGTCATTCTAATCTTCTTTGACTTCTAGTATAGAGAATGTATGGGGAATCTCTTTCTATCTTCGATCTTCCCTTTGTCTTGCTTGAAGATAGAAAGAGATTCGAGTTAGAAAGCTATTACGTAACTATGTGAACTAGTTTGCAGGAACTTTTAAGCGGAATACCTTTAGCAGGCTCATCGAAGTATATTTTCTTGTTTTTATATCTTCGTCATTGGGTTTGTGTTAAGTCTAACTCTCCTTTATAGAGCTAGCTATCGTTATCGTTTTCAGCTATCAATTTTATATAATTTCTAGCGTGTCATGGTTGTTCGCATGCATTCATCTCAAAAGGGAAGAGAGGGACTCTTTGTATCTAGCTAGCCCTTAGGTACACATTACAGGTTCAAATCCTCTATCTTTCAATTGTTTGGCATTCATCATCCAAGCTTGAGTGCACAAGACAATGCGGCTTGTCGTGCGAACTTGTGATGCAACGATCAAGAAGGTAGAGAGACAGTCGATTAAGCATACTGCGGTCACTGCGATGGTCACAAGCTCTCACTGGAAGGATCGGAACACACAACAGTAGCCCAGGCTTAGGGCGCATGATCTCATTTCGGGGCTTGACCACTCATGCTCATCTAGATAAGAAGACTAGATTCCGCTGGGGTACGGCAGCTGATAGCTAGCTTAGGCTTCTCGGCTAGTCTCCCCTGCATTGATCCATTGTGTTAGCCGGGGAGAGTGGGCATGCTCTCATCGCTTCCGTGCTCCTAGTTGGCCATTGAAGAACGTTCTGCCGGAAAACATTGGGTGAAGATGGTTGGCTAGGTAGTGCAGTTGAGGTCGTTAGCATAGCTTGCCTTGGCCAGACTGGGGAAGAACCAGTCGCAAGGACAGGAACGAGCGTACTTACGACAGTATGAGAGAGAGGATCAAAATTGGATTACTCTTACATTGCAATGGCAATTGATTGATCTGACGGACTGGACTGACAGACTAATCCAGAGGACGAAGACTCCAGATCTATTTATAAGAGGTAGTCAAAGAGGTTCTCTTACTTACCCAGACCCGCAGCGTGCTTCTGTTTCCTGTTCTTTCCAGCTCCAAAAGTTGGTTTTCTTTTACTGCGCCCCATTCCAAGAGGCTAGATCGTACTAATCCGACTAATCATACGATGCAGACGTTAGCCCTGAGTCTGCTCGGTCTTCCTCTACTTCAAGTTGAGATCAGGTGCCCCCGCCCGAAGTTCTTTTGCTTTGGCGTGCTGCCGTTTCCAGGTCTTTCAGCTATCTGGCCTTCCAGCTGAATTGAATAAGATGGGGTGCACTGGCCCCAGAGCAACCTATGAACTAACACCCTATTTTTAAAGAATCTGTTGTTGAATAAGATAGGGGGAGACTCCTTTTCGTAGGCAGGGGAAGCTCAATAACTGTATTTTAGAGTACAAGTCAGACTTTATAGTACAAGTCAGACGATGCAGACGCAATGCTATACCGTCAGTCTGATTTGTTTTCACAGTCTGAATCTCAGATTGAAATCCTACACAGAACCTCCATAGGGAAGAGCGTCTAGCCAGATCGAGAAGAACCTTCAAATGATAGAACTAGAGTCGGGAGCCGCATAGATAGGCACGATAGAAGGAAAAAAAGGCCTTGGCTTTAGTCCCTATGTCCCGTACCCTTTCCCTTTGGGTAGGGAATCCACAGGAAGAAGTAGGAAATCACCCGAGGAATGCCTCCATTTATGCCTGGCCGCAGGTTTCATCATTCTTTCTTTTAGCTCGGAGGGGAGCTCAGAGGAAAGAGGGAGCAACTTAACCTACCCAGTCCTGCCTTTAGGAAGGAATGCAGGAAAGGAAAGCATTTGGAACAGGCCGGGCTTTAGGAAGAAAGCCTGACTTCGGAGCTCAGCTTAGCCCAGGACTTTGGAATAGAGCGCAGGAAAAGCGCCCTAGGATCCCTGGATCGAGAGACCGGGTCGCTCCTCTTGCCTAACCTCGTCAAATGAAAAGCAGGAAGCTGGGTTTACCGTTTCGGGCTTTCACTAGATATTAGGTTAGGCTTTCGGCCTTTCTCTTTGATAAGAATCAGAGGAACTGCCTGAGGGTCTTTCGAGAAGGAAAGAAGAAGAAGGTCAATTCCTCATCCGAAAATCGATTCTTCTTCGGAGGTAACCCATCCTTCTCGAGGAGGAGATAAGTCCCGGACTTAGCGAAAGAGAAGAAAAGAAGCAATGCAACGAAAACGAGGCTAAAGTGGGAAAAAAGTGAGAACTTTTTTAGCATACATTCGATCCAAAAGTCAAAGCAAAGGGTTGGCAAGAGTTCTTCCTTTGCCCCCTGGCCCTGGCTGTAACCTTATTAGGCATATTAGGCATTGGCAGGAGTTGCCCCAAGGGAAGTGTCTTCATGCCGTCGGTCGATCGATGCCAGTAGCTCTTTCTTGCCTTAGGAATAGGAATAGGAATAAGTATGCATAGGCTCTTCCTTTAACTTGCGTCATTACTCTTACTCTTAGCTCCCGACTACACTCTTAGCCTCCTCCCGTAACTTTATTCATTACTACTAGTCTCCACTACCCCTACGCTACAATGAGTTAGGTTAGCCCGAGGCTAGGAATGATTTTTTTCATTTTCCCAAGCTACTTCTTTCATTACACCCAACCCCCCTGCGCTACCACTTCTTGAACCAACCCCAGGGGTAACCTCAATTTATTTGTACCAGAAGGCCATTGAACTTGATGTTGAAGTTGATGAATCAGAAGCTAGATTGGTAAATGCATTCCCTGGGGGAAGCTACCTTGAAAGAAGTTAGCCTGAACCGGGAAAATCAATCTTTGGAGGCTTAGTAAAGACTCCTTACCCAGAAGGTAAGAATAATCCGATTCTGCTGAAGGGAAAGAGAAAAGCTATTCTTATTCCTATGTGGCCGACCCATAACGCCTTAAAAGTGAAAAGGGCCTTGCCCCTTATGTCCCTTATTCCAACTAGAAAGTAACCCAAGAAGTAAGGAAGCGAAGCTGTAGCGGTTGTTGTTCCTTTTTTTGTTGCCCGTGGGCGATCTAATCATAGGAATACTTATAGTATCCCCGAAATAGAATAGGAATAGAGGAGCTCCTCACCTCAGCGGAAGAAATAGAGTCTTTATCGCACTTCCTGCTTCCACCGAAAGGAAGTTCACTTCACAACCTCTTCGGGAAGGCATATAAGGAAGAAAGACTGTTCATAGAATAGATCGGTAAAGACCTTACTCTATTTATTTCTTAAAAGAAGGAAGATGGGCAGAAGCTTACTCTTCTATAAGGAAGGCGAGGAAAATCTCAGCCTAGAGCAGTCTTTGTTCCATGTAGTTTCAGGCTCAGGCATGGATTTCGTCTCTTCTTTTGTTGCGGATGATCGAAGCCTAGCCTAGGAGGATGACTCTGTAGAGGGCTAAGAGGACTAAAGCATGGCGTAGGCAGCGGAATACCCGACAAAGAAAACCGCTGTTCAAGCTATCTCACCCGGTACGAGACCAGAGGAAACTGAAAAGGCAATTGGTAGCCCAAAGACCAGCCTTAGAATTGGCTTTTTTGGGATTGACTTTTTAGATAAGGATCGGCGCTAACTCTGAATCAGAAGAATCATAGGTGTAACCAGGGAATGAATATTGTGGACCTAAATTCCACTTAAGGACCAAGACAAGCGGAGGGAACCCCAGAGTATGGTGGCAGAGTCTTCAGAACAATATATTTTAGCCAAATCTTGCTTGACCGATAGAGGCAGAGGATTTATCAAAGCGGAATCCTGCCTTACCTTAAGTGAAGTGGAGTTGCAACTTAAGTTCGGCGGATCTAACTTCTGGGTCTTGTACAGTCGTTGTTGTCGACTAGCCAATAGGTGATTCAGGAGTCACCAGATAAACGACTGTTAAGTCCAGTGACGAAGTCGACACAGTCGGTGTCCATCCAACGTCTTCAGGTTGGATCAGCATGGTTGCTGCCTAAGTCTTCGATCCGCCCATTAGCTGATTCATTCGCCCGGGTTCGCCCGCCTGATCAAAGTCGAAGTACGTGGGGTCCATTTGTAAAGAACATCTCTTTTTGGGTCGTTAAATCGGTGTGATTCAAAGAGCCGCGTTAACGCGAAGAATAGTGTTGATTCGCGTGGCCTTTTACAGAAGTGTTTTAAAACTTGATAACTTGCTCGTTCTTACTTCCTTATCGTCTTCGTCTTCTCGTCTGCATCTCTAGGGATAGAGGAAGCTAGGAGAGGATTCTAACCAATTCTATCGAGCTAGCTCTGTTCCTGTAGCTAGGCGCATGTAGGATAGATGGAATCTCCTGTCTTTAGGAAGGTTTAGGGTGAGCCCTTTAGCTTTCTAGCATTAATAGTAGTTAGGCTTTTGCCTTTGAGATTGATCCTTCATGTAGTAAGGGTTCTAATAGGTAGCTAGGATAAGTCATTTCATCTTCTCTTCTATTGGCATTGATGGCTTCTAGCGAAGAGTGGAGGAGAGATATCCAATGAGCTTCCTTCTCACCCTTCCTATCCAGACTATCAGACGATTATCTTATTCTATTATCATCTTTTGTCTTCTCGTCTTTATAGGTTTAGAGCAATAAGGAATGCATTATCATGCCTTCTATCTATCCCTCTCTTGTTAGTAGCCCTCTTTCTAGGGTTATATCAATAACGGATGGTCGTAGATCAGCTTCTTGTGAGTATGTTTAAGAATTCCTTCCCTCTCTTTGAGTTCTCTAGGGTAAGGTCCTCTTGAATGGATTACTAGTTCCTTCCTTCCCAATCAATGCTAACTCTATCCTCCTCTCTTATGGCTTAGGAGATTGCCTCAGCAATTTCATTCCAGAAAGAACCGTAGTTACATACAGCTCTCCAAAGAGAAAGAGCTACCAGCTAATCTATTCTTATACTTCCTTCGCTTCACTCTCCCTTATGAACCCTTGGAAGAACTAAAAAGAAAGAAAGAACTCACTAGAAAGGAAGCTGAGAAACCTTACTAAACTACCAGGCAAGGAAAGGAAGTCAAGCTACCATCCTCCCAAGAAAAGAAAGACTTTCATTCAGTAAGACTTAACACTCTTATGGATATCGCTGGAAGACTTGCAACCATTCAACAAGAAATACAAACCGTGGAAAACGAGAAGCTCCAACAGGAGCAATTGCTCGGTCTGTTCTGGGAGCATCCGCCTGCTCTCGATCCGGAGGTCGTAGGACGAATGATGCAATCGATCCGGGACCGCATTCGCGGTCTGGAAGACAGGAGGAGGGCCCTACTCAACGAAGAGAAAGAGCTCATTGTGCGGGCTATCCCCCTCGGTGACCGGGGAGACTAGAAGAGTCCGTCGACTCTTTCTAGAAGATTTAAATAAGGAGTCCGTCGACCCAAAGTAGTGTGTTTTAATGCATGGCTTTTCTTTGTCTTTGTTTGATGGAGATCTACTCCTATGCTTACTGGAGATAGACTCCTATGCTAAGTTAAGTGTCTTTGTTTGGTTTTATTTGTTATGTTTGCATGTATGGTATGGGAAAACCCCTAGTGTAAAATGTTGACTACTTAATGCTATGCTAATAGTTGAATTTAGAAAGACGAATTCGTAAAAATGTGCTGAAAATTCATGTGAAAGTTGAAATAAGGTGTAAGCTAAGTGTACTACTGAAGATGTGCGCCTTTCCAGCTCTGAAGCTTCCTTCTTCCTTGAGAGCTGGGTAACCCAAATTCCAGTCGCAAATGAAGAGGAGCTCAAACTATTCGTTCCCAGTCGATTATATAATTAAGATATAGCAGTCAACTATCAAGAAATCATCAACTATTTAACCGGGGATAGAAAAGGTAGACTCCAATGTGTCCATGGCTATTTCCAAACAAAGACCCAATTCAATGAGCTTGACCTGCACACACTTGCACTTTTTTCGCCCGGCGGATTCTAGTTTCGGGCGCCTGGCCCACTCGGCCTGTGCTGTGACCGCGACCAGTTTTCTTCACCCCACGGACCAGTACCCATGGCCCATTCCAGACCATGAGATACGTCAAGGGGAGCAACCGCGTTGATGACCAGGGTAGGCCACCTTAAATAGCCCATCTTGAGAGGCACAATGGGAGCTTCCTGCCCCCAAGCCTTACCGGAGTTAGAAGGAGACACTTAGCCACACTAGAGAGCTTAGAAATTTCCCATAGGTCCACCCTGTCTTGTGTGACTGCGTGTGTTTGTTAGATTGCTTGGGGTTCTATGTTGGGCTCACTCTTTTTCACCTTAGGAAAATTGACTTATAGGCTGCCTTTCTGGGCCCTATGATGGACCTTTAGAATCAAAATAAATAGGGGAGGGCTTAAGCCCGATGTGTGAGACTTAGGATCCAATACGACTTGAGCCCATAAGGATTATGACTAGACCCAAGTTCTAGCAATTGTGTGCAATTCTAAGCCATTCTGAGAGTCATTGGACCCCACGGAGCGGTTTATGGATTCAACCCATCTTTTTTGGGCCTTGAATTAAGCCCAATTTGTGGTTTTGTCATATAATAAGATCCAATTTGTTTGGACTCGTTAGGTTTGGCCCATTACCTTGAGTGAGGCCTAACGTGTACACCTCTTGTCATGAAGATGTGATCTTATCTACTGATGGGTCTTGTTCTAAGCCTAATCCTCTCGTCTTAGGGTCGTATAGCCATAAACCTTAAATCACGGGAACTTCTCCTTTTTGGTTGACAACTTCTGTTGGGCTGACTAAGCCCACTATCCTAATAGGGTCCCATCTTGTGTCGGGTTAAGGCTCCACCTTATGTTGGGGTAAGGGCAGACTATTCTGATTCAATTGCTAAGAGCTCCTTCTCTGCATCAATTGGCACTCTTTGAAATGTGTACTCTGAAAAGAAGTCGGATGCTTCCTGCTGCACAAGATTCGGTGGAAGTAGGGATTGTTGCACAGTTCTTGTGATTGCGCTTTCCCCCATGATGGGATTTCCCTGGCTAGTCTAGATGTCCCTGCTTTGACTCTCTCTTTCCATTCTTATCTTCTAATCTCAGATTTCCATTCTGATCTTTCGAGAGGCATATTCCTATTGAATCTATCCCATGCATTCACTCCTATGTCGGCCTAAGGACTGGTACCCTAACCGTAAATTAGAATTTCACTATGCTCTCTGCTTTGGTCAGTCATCCGTAACCGGCTACAGTCACTCGAGTTAGATCGACTAATAAGTACTCTGTCTTGAACAAGTTGAACTGAACGCTTTGTTCTTTGCTTTTTAATAGATCTATTTGTATAGATTTTTTAGGGCTTCTTCCAATCATAAGCCATGACTTTCTTCTTCTTCTTTGCCTAACGAATTGAACGCACAAAGACTTCCGTTAATCATAGAATCAATGACTGGACCAATTAGTCAGTGGAGGCAATCTAGGCTCCAAACTCTATGGATTTTCCTTATTTGCTCTTAACCCAGCTCTCAAGTTAGCTCGGGCAGGCACTCTTATTCGGAAAGATGAGTTGCTTGCCTTACCACACCAACCACCTTAGCGCTGGAAGTTCTAGCAATGGACAGCTAGGCAAAGGAAGAAAATATAGCAAATTCATATTCATTAGATAAGAGATTGTGGATCTGTTTTTAGTGAGGGCAACCGGATTGGGACGATCAGGTCGGTTGAGGGCAGGGGGAAATTCCCTTAGTGCTAATAGGGTTGAAGTCAGTGGTTTCTCGGTACATCACCTCTGTCACCCACGGTTCTTGCGAAAGCCCTGACATGCCATTGGTAGTGAGTTGGCTACAACAGCCGCTATGTTCTTCTTTTTAGCCTAGTTATCAGCCCTGAACCCTCATTTGCGAACCTTCCATGTAGGCCCGGTACTCGGGACAGAATCCTATGCAAGAGAAGCGAGGAAAGCGGCCTCGGAGACGAAAGACTATCCGACACACATAATCATTGTAGTAATTGCCTTGGTATGAGACGAGCAGATGATCCTTGTAACGGTCTTATTCACGCAATGAGAATTTCTATCTGCTACGACACAGCCCCCTCTTCATTCAAGGTGATAAGCTACTTTCCTTTCTTTAGCCTGGAGATAAGCTACTTGACCGAACGTGAAGGAGACGAAAGAGAAGCTAAAGCGAGTTTCTGAAAGAGAGGATGCTTCTTCATAAACTGAATCAACAGAAGAAGAAACTGAAGAAGCTGCCGTCCTTGCCTCGGTTGAAACTAGATCTACTGCTGAAACGAGCTCTCCTTCTGATGGTGGTGGATCAATAACTGCTTAGTTTCTTGTAGTTACGTCAGTTCCGACTTCATAGCAAGATACGGATTCAAAGTCCACTCGATCAGATGCTTACTTAGCTGCTCCCTCCCCTGTTACGTCAAGGAGAACCCACTCAACAGCAGCATAGCTTACTTCTTCCTCTCTTGCAGATCCTGTTACTGATAGATGAAATAGAGCGTCACGCGAGTCAAGATCAGCGTAAAGCGATGATTCAACGGAAGAAACTGAATCTGCTTCATCAACAACAGAATCCACAGCGTCAAAGTCAACTAGATCCACTTATGAAAGACGATCAACTGCTTCGATGCCTTTTGAGAAGCGGGGTTTCGGACGACTGACACCTAACAAAATTCCTTTCTTCTTAACTGAATACGGAGAATGCGGAACTTTTCATCAAACACAACCTCTTGGAGGAGAAGACCCTATGCGTCTTTGACAGAGAGCCGGAATTCCATTCATTTCATAAGCCGTTTTGATCCTTTGACACAAATGTATTACTTTTTCATTTCACCGGTGAATCAACTACTAATGGTTACATAGTAAGAAAGGTTCTACCTTAGTAGCTTCGAGTAAGTAGCAAGGCAAGGCTGATGCCCCCGTATAAAACGGGCGAGAATTGGATCAAAGACCTTTTCCCCTTCCTGAGCAGCGTATATAAGGGTAAGGGGAGGGGCGATAGAGTCAAACCGTGAAATGAATCTATAAATCGGTTTTGGGTAGATAAAATTCTTCCGGTGTCGGGGGAAAGCTCAGATTGTGACTGGTCTGGTAAGGGGGATTCGTCAGCACAGGGTTACTCTTCTGCTTCTAGTACTGGTAGAGGAAATGATTTGTGCCAGCTAAGGCCTGTTCGGAAGGAAGAAGGACTCATATGTATGAGTAGCTCCATTTCTATGGTGGGTTTATGTCTGATGCGGGGGAGTCAGTTCTTGCCTTTGGTGCCATCCTATCGCCAATAAGATGGTGGAAAGCTTGTGCTTAGTCCCATCCCACTCTAGCTTAAGCTATTCTATTTGGGAAGCAACTACTTTCTTTAAGGGGATTCCAACGGATTTTCATTCTTCTTTTGTTTGCAGATGAAAAAGCGCTAATTCTCTATCGTGTTTACCTCCCTTAGCCCACTCCTACCTAGGCAGGAGGAGATAGAGGAATTTTTGTCTTTGGGCATCCTCCTCTTAGTCTTCCGGTTCTTCCGGTGAGGAGTAGGTATATCTTTACTTTATAGGTTACGGGGATCAATTTTGGCTTTAATTTAATGACTCCTCAATGAGCTCTCAGGTAACCTAATCAAAAAGCAGACGGTCCATACAGAAGTTTAGTTTTGAGGAGCAGCAATTCTTCCCGCATCTATCAATTCCTTCAAACAAGCCCTTTTTTCGCCTTTTTCCGTAAGCCTAGAAGCAAGTCAAGCTCTTGGTCTGCTGAGAGAATCTTCCCTCTTCTCTTTTTTAATATTCTTTTTGTGCGGTAAGCTCTAAAGGTAAGAAAAAGTCGGAACGAAAACCGTAGTTTAGGAACTCCGGCCTATAGAAAGTGAAGCGCTATGCCGGGAAAAGAGAAAGAAAAGCGTGAGGGCGGGAGGAGCAAAACAACTTCTTTGCGGAAAGCGATGTCGCATATCAGATGTAGCTGATCCGCTGTGGAGAGGAATGAATTCTTCTCATTATTCCCTTCCCTCGGAGTTCTAGTTAGCAGATGGGATCTGATTCATTAGAGGAAGGGATGGTGATTAACGGATCTCTTCTCTTCTTTCAAATCGCATCTCTCAAGTGAGAAGAAAAGGCCCTAAGGTGGGAAAGAAAGGTATTCAAGGAAGAAGAAGAAGTAAGAAAGCAGCAAATCTTTCCTCCTCAGATGAGGCTTAGTTCAGCTAGCCCTAGACAGATCACATCTCATTAGAAAGGCAGGCATTTCATTATCATTAGAAAAGGGCATCCCATTCGAAAGAATTGAATTAGCTAAGTCAGTAAGAATGACTCTTTTGGGGGGCTCCGGAGAAGGCACAATACGTTCTTAGATTCGACATTCCCGGTCAAAGCATTGATTCTAAGCCTTTCCTCGATCGGCAGCAGAAAAAAAATCCTGTTAGGGTCACGAGAAAGTCAGTAGTCGACTGGGATTTGACCTTCGACTGGGGATTTCCTTCTATAAGCAAGTGTAGCGAAGTCGGGGCTTAAGTCAGGCAGATCCTGATTCTTGGAAAGGGGGAAAAGCGTGTGACCTGAGGCAAGCAAGTAGGAGTAGGAGTCCCAATGTTGATGCTTTCCGTAGAGAGCATAGATAGGATAGGATAGGATAGCCCCTAGCTCACTGAAGGAAGTGTGAAAGTAAGCAAGCAACGGGCAATCAATAGAAAGTAAGCAAGCAAAGTCTCAACCCGAAATCAATAGCCCGCAAGAAAGAGAAAGGAGAAAGCCCATCTCTTTCCAGTAGTATGTAGCTTGACTTCCTTGAACTTCTATGGAGGGCTTAGTTTGCGCAGTTGAGTGGCGCTTGTTGAATACCTCTCGTAGGCCTGATCTCAACTTTTCATTTACTCCCATTGAACGATTGGCCGGTAAGGTCCTTAAGGCCCCTGTATGTCTATGGAACACCAATAGTCTTCTATGGCCCTCCCTGTGCATCTGGACCTACTATTGGTTCAACAGTTTCAAGGTCATCTGCTCGAACTGCTGCTTTCATTCTTGCCCCTGCGCGGTAAACAGGCTCTAAAACGGGTGAGGAAGTCGAACTCTCTTTCGCCTGGTTACGATCCAATCTGTCTATTCTATGAGTTAGCGCTCCGTGTAAAAGAGAGAACAAGCGTTCTCGAGGCTATCCCGATTAGCGAAATTCAATCACAGCTTCTACTGTAAGAAAGACTGGCTACGAAAGCAGTAAGAGCTGATACGATCAGATGCAGAAATCTCATTAACAGCGATGAACAATATATAAAAAGATATGATATTCTAATGGCTCAAGTCCCACACGTGCTCCTTCTTACAACCTATCTAAGAGGCAACCAATTGAGTTCTATGGTTAGTACTTTAGATGGTCTGCAGTCGTAGAGAAGACTTTTTCCTGTACCATATTACTGTTCTTATGAAGGATTTCCACCTACCGAAGAGAGTGTTTAGCGCCTTCCATAAGTCAACCTAGACATTGCAATCAGATCAACTACTTCAATGTCTTCTGGGCCTTTTGGAAGCGAGATGGTAATGGGCGCTGTAGTTTACTTTCAGCCTAAACTAGCTTTCCTTCACACATAAGGTTCTGATGAAAAGGATGCCAGGCAGACATGAAAGCACACATAGATAGGAGACCAAAAACGGAGAGAATTTCCGTTCTCGACATGATGAAAGTGCAACTGACATTACCGTCGCAGCAACTAAGGTATGTCTGTCTGGATTCGAGTGACCCGGCCCTCGAGCTTTCTCCTCATGCTCATGGAATCGTTTTTATAGATAATGCCGTCCGAAAGCGAAAGTGAGCCAGTGTACCAAGTCCTTGAAATTAGCCAGTCTTGGTAGGCCTATGCTAAGGCAAAAAAGGCCAGCATATAACTGAAACTCAAAAGGCAAGCCTCCTTTCTTTATCTAATAATAAGCTAGGAATCTGTCCATAGCGCTAACAGGTATTAGTGATCTTCCTTCCTCTTCTCTTAGCCCTCCGCTTGGAAAAGAGAAAAGAACTCAGATCGGTTCCGAAGCGAGATTGAAGGATTGAAGGAGCGGTACTTTGACTCCGCTTTTGGTTTTTCCTGGATGCTTTATACTTATCCTAGATGCTAGCCTGAGAAAGAAAGCAGGCTACTAAATCGACATTTCAAGATACTTTTTGCCATCTTAGAATAGCCAAAAAAGAAAAATACAATGCGCAAGAAGCTGAAGCGAAAGAAGATATTAGTAAGGATAGCCTACGAGAGCATGAGTACGACTGAGTACGACGCCGTCGATCCCTGCGGGAATCCTTCGATGAACTGATTCGATCCCATCACGAACTCAAAAGATAAAAAGAGAGGAAAGGTGCGTAGCAGAAATCCCATCAGGGAAAGACCATACAGTCAAACTTCCAATGCAGAGAGGAAAGACGGAGCATCGACTATTCCCCATTCAAGTAGAACAAACCGTGTGCAATCCATAAGACCTGATTCTAGTAGACCCAGTTCCTAATGGCGGATGAACTTACTATATTGTCCCACACAAGAGGACTTTTGTGACTCCTCTTCTTTTGTCTGGGCGGGGTTCAAAAACTACGGGTTGCATTCTTTGTTTCGAAATGGACTTGTTCCTCTTCAGGTCTACTAGGACTTTTGGATGCTAAACCTCACGACTTGGGACAGGAAGGTCTTTCTTTGTCCTTGGCCTATCTCGATTCAGAGCAACAGTCTACGCGTGGTGGCATTAAATCCTCTACCACCTAGGCCTGCTTTAGAACTTACGAATAACTCGGAGAAGTTAAGTAGATCCTCTTAGGAAACCAACCTGTCCTGACGGGTTTCGGTAATCACAAAAGGGGTGTGACCTAACCTACTAACTATGTCTTTTTTTTAATACAATTGATGATCAAAACTTTCTCAGCCGCTCGACCAAATAAGATAATAGATTCTAATGATAGGATTCTAATGATAGATAGTTCGCTAGGCTATCTTATAGCCGCGCCATCTTACGTCTAATAGTAGATAGATGTTAGCCGAAAGCCCTTAGATTTGATTTTAGTATTATATATCTTTATCGAATAAAGGCCAAAGATAGTACAGGCTCTTTTTATTTTAGTACTTACATAGTTCACCTTCGGTCGGAAAAACATATGCAGTATCTCCTTAATGAAAGAAGCATGAGCTGTTCGCCTTTACTTAGACTTAGAATTCTAAATAAAGTAGCTTCCAAAAAAAGCGAATAAAATAAAATAGTCCTTTGTTTTTGGCGGGTATCGCCACGCGGGTTAAACCGATCACTTCCTCAAGAATTGAAGCCTAGAAATAGAACGCACATCATAAAGTACTCCCCTTTTTTATCATTCTTTATTAAGAATTAAGAGATAGAGCAATCCTTACTCGTCCGTCCTTACCTACGTGAGACCGAAGCTAGCTCTCTTGATTGATCCGCTTGCTTTTCCCGGAATAATATAGCCTCTTGCCAGCTCGAGTCCACTAACACCAGTACACTACTGCAAACGCACTAGCAGTAACCAGTACAAGGAGTCCCCGGATATCCTCACACCCTTGTGCAAAACAAAAAGTGTCACCGAATGCGTTGGACAATAGGTTACCTTTTTAGTACTTGGATACCCGTAGTAATTCTAGAGCTAATACGTTCACCCAGAAGGGATGCATTTATTAGAGAAAAAAGTGCTTTGCCGTGGCATTCAAATGCTGAGTCCAGACATTCTTCTAGCAGAAGCACACCTTATAGAAAGGAAAAAGTCCTAAAGGACCATACCGTCTTCCTCTATTAGTAATGGATATTAAGTGATAGCAGACCAGACCTTCTTTCACCAGCGGGAAAAATCGTCAAGGGTCCTTCCTCTATACTCAAATCAGACGATAAGGGGGCACCGAATCCAAATTTTCATTCATAATCCCTGGATTCAGTTCAACTTCAATCTAGCCCAAGCTGTAGGAATTTATCTAGATTAGATTACCGATTTTGAACATCGTATGACGAGTAGACATCATACTATCCAGGTAATTAAGCAGCAAGCTTTTTTTATCTGTATATCTTTCTTTATCGGCAAACTCAAAAGGAATGAGTCCCATGCCGCTTCCCATTTGAAAAAGGATGGATCAAGTTTTTTATTTTCTTTCTCGGCCTTCTCTCTATTCCCCGGTCTCCCGCAATACCAACTGGTCCGGCAAGACTAAGACATCGTCTTGGTAGCAACCCCAAAACCAATAGAAAAAGGGTGAGCTCTTTTTCGTGGATTAGCATTAGCATCTTTAGGTTCTTTGATGGGGCAAAAAGACTAAGATTAGATTGCGAGGCATAAGCCTCTATTCTAAGCCCAGACTCTACAGAAATGAATGAAAGTTAGGTTTAGTGCTTACTTTGATCCGATAGTTGATCCCTATTCTATTTCCCTTACGGAAGGGGGACGAGCAAAGCTTCACGAAAAAAAAGCTAGACTGAAATAAGTCGACTCTCGTTCGGGCTACTGAAATGAACCAAAGGCTCTTGACTCTAAAGACCGAGGTTTTCATGGCTTCCTTCCCACTTTTCTTTTGATCTGCTAGTGCATCCTTCCAACCCTGAGGAGAGGATAGAAAAGCTCGATAGGGGTGTGAAAGAGAATGCTCCTTTAGCGGCGCCTAGGAGCGAAGCCTCTCTCAATCCATATAGTAAAGTAAGCCTAAGCCACGCGGGCAGACATATAGAAAGGTCACGATTAGTAGCTTTTTATCCTCGAAGTTCAACAAAATTCCCGCCGTGGGACGGAGTTTGAACTTATTCCCCTACCGATTTGCCTTCCTGATTCTTCACTGCCTGGAAAAGGCATATGTAAAGCTTAAGGTTTATCGGCTCCTTAGTCTCTCTTCTTAGCTGCCTTCTCTTCCTAGGAAACAGAGAATGTATGCTAACACAATTGAGACTTCCAGTCTGGTGGTGACTTCTTTCCTTCCCGAGATGCCAAAAAATGAAGGTTTTTTTTATACTTTTCCTTGAGTCTTTCTAGCTTTCCGAGCCGCTGATGCCCAAAGATCTTTCCTGGGAAAGCCTAATATCAGTCCTTTTATGGTCTCACAGAAGCTCTTTCTTCTCTTCTGGGCTAGCTTCACTCTCTTCATTGCCTGAGGTAAAGACTGAATATGGCCGGGGATCAGTCCCGCTTCCTTCAATCAGACCTGACAGAGAGTTAGCCGTCCCTAAAGTATAAAGAGCAGAAGCGGGTGGGAAATGAGTTGCATCGGGACAGGGAAATGACTTTCAAACTTACCTCGCCTAAGGATTAGAACCAGGGTTCGCCCCCTACAGATATAGAGAAAGCTTTTTGACTTCCTGCTGATCGGGAGATGGAACTTAGTCCTTCGCCCTTGTTAGGAGTCCCTTGAACCCGTGATAAAGATGTGAGACTGCTATGAAAGACCAGACGTGGACAGATATACTAGGTCTTTACCAGTGGAAGAATTTAGAGCTAGAGCAAGTGTGGGACCTACGGGATTACCTTAAACTATAAGGATTCCCCTCCCTTTTCAAAGTAGATAATCCGCGCCGGAGTTAAGCTAGTCTATACTTTTCCTGTGGTTCTTGATCCACTAAGAGGTCTTACTATATCTTTTCTTTAGCTCAGCTAAGCCGACTTGGACAGCACCTTCCAAGGACTGACTACTGACTTCGGGAAGCTAAAGCAGATAGAAGAAGGCTTGGTTGGTCTTTGATAAGTTCTTTCCCTTCCGGAAAGGCACATCCATTGTCGGGAAAAGGCTTAGAGCTTAAGCAGGACCTGTGAGGGGGCCTAGCTAACTTTCTTCTCTGTTGAGCCATTTCTTATGTCTGCACGCATTACAAGTCAAGACCTTTACGCGGGGGCGGCAACTAACACTTTGAACCCTTCTTTCTATTATAGAATTCCCCAGGGACTGATTGAGAGCTGGTTCTTAAAGAAGGCATGTCCTAGGAAGGAGGTCAGGTCTAGCAGGCAGAAAGGCATTGAGAGCTCCCTCAGCAACTACTAGTTCAACACCAGACTAAACGGTTGGAAGTAAGGCATCAGGTGGTAGACGGAGAGAACTAATAGACCTTTGACTCATTTACTCACGGGAACTACTAGAGCTATAAAGTCTCAGTCTCACGATCCGATCCGTCAATAGCCTGGAACAAGGTAAGACAAGGCAACTAGAGCTCCTTCTGGGGGATTTGGACTGATTACTTAGACTACTAGGTCTGGGCCGGACCTTTGCCTTTTACTCTCAGCAACAACAATTACGTCTTTAACGGACGAGTCTTATAGGTCTCCCTCTTCTTATATTTGAATATAGTCCTGGTCACCTTCTTAGGACGATGTAGAAGTACTAGCTAGAAGTGAAAGGTACGGAGCCGAGAAAGTTTTATACCGGGCAAAAAGTCTATAATCTGTCTTACCAAAGGCTTATCTTCCTGCTGTCTCTTACAGAGAAAATAGGCAGTAAGGAATGGCATGAGTGAAGACCTTTTTTATACTTTTCTTCCAGGGGACGAATTGACAGCTCCCGATGCAAGAAGCCATTCAGCTACCGGGAGAAGAGACTAAAAGGCAAAAAGGGAGGAGCTCGCTGCAGCTTCCTGCATTCGTACTTCTGACTAGCCTAAAGGTGTAAGGCCAGGAAATGGCTGGTAGTGGATTGAAGCACAAAAATAAAGTCAAGTAAATACATTTTGGCATCTTATTCTTAGACTCTTTTTTCTGGTATTCTTCCTTTCACCCAAAGCGGGTTAGTCGACTGGGCAAATCAGTTATGCAACTTTTGAAGCGCCATAAGCTGTCCACTTTCTATCGAACCATCAGCACGCTCCTAAATTATGTAGACCTGGCGACATCCAACAACCTTTATAGAAGGGCACGAAAGACCAAGTCTTCTTCTGCGGAAGAGCGGCATACTCCTCTTTTATAGCCGAAAGCCATCTACCTGTCCTCACTAGCTTCCTTAAAGGATGTAGGCTCATGTGGGGGATGAGGGAGCTAACAAGGCTGTATATGGTGAAGAAAAGAATGCTCGTGGTCGCCGGGTACCATCACGACTCCGGGTCACCATAGGATGAATGGAATCAAAAGTGGACAAAGAATGTAGGAGGCTGCTGAGCAGGAGGAAGCCGTGTAGAAGACAGAATAGAATCATCCGTTGCTGGAGCTGAAAGATCAACAAGAAGAGGAATGGATGGCGCATCTGAGAGAACCTCAGAAGAATTGGCATCCACTCTAGTGTCAGCTCTTACATAACATAAGTAGTACCAAGATCTGCTGATCTATCTCTAACTCTTGCAGGTGGAGGTTGTGCCATGGCAGCCTGTGAATCCTTAGTAATAGGCAGAGGAATGCCCAAATCACGCTCAAGGTTGAGAGCGGGTTCCCGCATTGTTGGTTCGAATCCAGCTCGTGATTCTTCCTTAGCTTTAGCACTAAGTAAGAAACCTACCTTATTCTTAAAGACTTCTTCTCTTATCATTTTTCTTTGTTATAGGCCTCCTTTTTACACAATCCATTATCCTTATTTCCCCGTGCTTCCTCATCTCACTGCCTGGAGGTCCTCAACCCCTCACCTAGAAGAGCTTTTCTCAAGGCAAAAGATCTCTAGACCCTGTTGTAACTCCTGTAATTCCAAGGTATGAGCTAGTAAGAGCTTTGATCATCTCTCTTTCTAGAACATCCGAAACTAAGGAGTTTACTTACTCGACTGAAAGGAGAGGAGCGAAAGGCTTCATCTTCGTCCCGGCTCTTTGAAAGGTCGCAAAGCAAGTAGCTAGCGAAGGACATTAGGACACCTCCCGCCCAGATCGATGGAAAATGCTGCAAAGGCTTAAGGAGGAACTGAAACAGGTCTTTTCCGGGGGCATAACATCTTGCTAATAGTAAATGAAAGGCCTTTCTTTAAGCTAAAGATCAAAAAGGGGTAATAGTAACGGTAAGCTCACATAACATAAGGTATGAGCTCATATGTCGTACTCGATCATTGGCATCGATTCATTCGATTACGTTTTACTCTTCAAAATCCATCTATGGATTCCCGGAGCTGGTTACACAAAAATCCATTTGAATTCGATATCTGAGTCGAGCTGGGATAACTTGGATTATAGGATATGCCCTCTTTGCCAAGAAGGCATGTTTGCACGCTTTCATATAGAGAGAGGAACCCTCGAGAATATACTTTATTTCATTTCACGCCTATAGAAGAAATAGAAAAAAAAAAAGTATAGGATGATGAGGATTTACAGAAAAATTTCCATTCTTATTTATTTGAGAGGGCGAGCGTAAAACAAGAAGAGTCAAGTAAGACCACATCCAACTTCCACTCAAAGAGACCAGAGAAGGAAACCGCAGGGCCATCGAAGAGAACGTACACGAGATCTCCCAGGGTCAGCGAGAACTGGCTTTAGCCCTTTCCTTCTGTTGGCTAAGATAGATGTGCGGCTTTTTTGGTAAGTAGGGATATTTTATCCAAAAAGTCTTCGATCCTTAGTTGATTCTCTTCCTTTACTCTTTGAACCTCGCTACCTTTCTAAATAGGCTTTCGGCAACAGGAGCACAGGCAGGGTACTCAATACAATATAGGGAACTATCGAACCGGGTGCTTTACTTGATGGGATTGAAAGTCCTATCGCTTTATAGATGGCTGGAGTTATGGCGGGATAGGTAAGAAAGTATTCGAACGAATGCGAGAGGGGAGGCTTTTGACACTTTTTCGGGTTCTATAGGGCTATTGAGCAGGCTACGGGCTTGAGAAAAGTCACTCTAAAGACAGAGGAGAGGCCAAACTAAGCCACAGGCTTTCCCACTTGATACTTGTCCTTTCCCTTTACTCTAACAAGCTTTCGACTAAACAAGTCCATTCTCAAACTCTAATCGAGGAAGTGGTTGTCGCACCTTACTAAACAATATGTATCCAAACCTTGCTTGCGATAGAGCTTGACCCTACTACTATAGGTATAGGAAATTTTCGTTTATTATATATTCTATTTCTATATATAGAGGCGAG